TTTTTTTTGTAAAGACGAAGAAACATATTTGATTTTCAATACTCTCCTATTTACTACGGCGACGGAGAATCAAACTATCACTATATTTTTTCTTTTTTCTATTTCTTCTTCCAAGCGCAGGATAACCCCAAGGGGTTGTGGGTTTTTTTCTACCAATTGGGGCCCTCCCTTCACCACCCCCATGGGGATGGTCTACAGGATTCATAACTACCCCTCTTACTACAGGACGCTTACCTAGCCAACACTTAGATCCGGCTCTACCCAAACTTTTCTGGTTCACCCCAAGATTACCCACTTGCCCGACTGTTGCTGAGCAGTTTTTGGATATCAAACGGACCTCCCCAGATGGTAATTTTAATGTGGCCGATTTACCCTCTTTTGCAATCAGTTTCGCTACAGCACCCGCAGCTCTCGCTAATTGTCCGCCCTTTCCAAGTGTGATTTCTATGTTATGTATGGCCGTGCCTAAGGGCATATCGGTTGAAGTAGATTCTTCTTTTTGATCAATCAAAACCCCTTCCCAAACTGTACAAGCTTCTTCCAAAGCATACGGCTTTCCGGATGTATATGATGATATCTAGACAGATGGATCTTATATGAATCGTATGATGAAGTACCACATGAGTTGATATATTGGAATCCAAATCTGCCGAATCACTCATGTTATGATCTTCTACATCCTAGGTCTCCCCGTTCCTTCATCTGGCTTATGTTCTTCATGTAGCATTCAGACCGAATGACTCTATGAAATTACGTCGATACTTCCACATATTACGGGTAACGTAGGAGACATCTCTATTTTTCCCCCGGGGTAGAATTACCACTGCTTAGCTTTCAATTCGCCTCTGACCATCAAATGAAATGTGAATAACTCGTCCTCCTCTCTTTGAAACAAGGGGCGCTTCCGGTTCTGTCGGTGCTTCAAACAATTTTGTCTTCTCCATATTACCATATCTCTAGAGTCAATAATTTTCTATGAGGAACTACTGAACTCAATCACTTGCTGCCGATACTCTTCAGTTTTCTGTTGAGGTCTATCCCGTAGAGGTACTCAAATTGGATCAGTGATCGATTTCTAGGTTTCGTCGTAAACCTAATTGGTTACTTCCAATTACGTAAATCAATAGTTCAAACCGCACTCAAAGGTAGGGCATTTCCCATTGAGATAGGAACTTCTGTACCAGAAACAATGGTATCTCCAATTATAGCCCCTCTGGGATGTAAAATATATCTCTTCTCACCATCCCTATAGTGTATGAGACAAATGTTTGCATTTCGATTAGGGTCGTATTCTATGGTTACGATTCTACCAGATATGTCTTTTTCATTCCGTCGAAAATCAATTTTACGGTATAGACGCTTATGACCTCCCCCTCTATGCCTTGCGGTAATGATTCCTCTGGCATTACGACCTTTACCACAACGACGCTGTCCATAGATCAAATTATTTCGTGGATTGGATTTCACTTGACTGCCGACGGTTCTGCTCGAGGTAGAAGTTTTGTATAAATGTATCGCCGTGTTATTAAGTATTTTGATTTAAGTTCTTTTCTTTCTAAGAGGTGGAATAGAATAACCCGGTTGAAGCGTAATAATCATGCGTCTATAATGCATTGTATGTCCCATAATGGGTCCCTTTCTTCTACCCTTTCCCGGGAGTCGATGACTATTCATAGCTATTACCTTGACACCAAAAAAGAGTTCGACCCAATGCTTTATTTCTGTCCTAGTTGATCCTGATTCGACATTAGAAGTATATTGATTGTTCCCCAATAACCGAATACTTTTGTCTGTAAATACTGCATATTTGATTCCATCCATAAATCTATTTTCTTCCCTATGAGTTCCGGTATCGATAAGAATTCTACTTCTTACTGTTCATATGTTATGATATGAATATACCATAGTAATTATATTAATTCGTTATGTATGGATGATGAGATTCCATTGATACGGAGCCAATTCCAATAGACGTATAGACGTATTGAACGTTCGCGTTGTACTGCATCCAGCAGGAATTGAACCTACGAATTTGCCAATTATGAGTTGGGCGCTTTAACCATTCAGCCATGGATGCGTAATGGGGATTAGCATATATTTCAAGTATCTAGCCTAACTCTATAGAAAAATCGTTATATATTCTATATAATAATAAATATAATAATAATAAAAATTTCCAATTTCCAAGTCAAGTATCTAGCCTAACTCTATAGAAAAATCGTTATATATTCTATATAATAATAAATATAATAATAATTTCCAAGTCAATTCTACATGATAATAATCAAAATTTCCAATATGTAATTAAATACATATATAAATATAAAGTCAAATTTTAAAGAAATCCTAAGGAGGAATCAATATGAGGCAAGACAGGGCAAAACGACGTCTATATAAATCCTGGATTTTTGAGTTTAGGGAGGTATTGAGAGAGATCAAGAATTCTCACTATTTCTTAGATTCGTGGACCAAATTGGATTCAGTGGGATCTTTCATTCACGTTTTTTTCGACCAAGAACGTTTTATGAAACTCTTTGACCCACGAATAGTAAGTATCCTCTTTTCACGCGATTCGCAGGGTTCAACAAGCAATCGATCTTTCACGATCAAAGGTGTAGTACTGCTTGTAGTAGTGGTCCTTCTACATCGTCTTAACAATCGAAATCTGGTCGAAAGAAAAAATATCTATTTGAGGGGGCTTCTTCCTATACCCGTAAACTCCATTGGACCCAGAAATGATTCATTGGAAGACTCTTTTGAGTCTTCCAATATCCATAGGTTGATTGTTTCGCTCCTGTATCTTCCAAAAGGGAAAGAGATCCCTGAGAGTTCTTTCATGGATCCGAAAGAGAGTACTTGGATCAATCAAAGAAAGGTTCAACAACTTCCCAAAGAAATCGAAGAATTTCTTGGGAATCCAACAAGATCCTCTCGTTCTTTTTTCTCTGACAGATGGTCAGAACTTTATCTGGGTTCGACTCCTACTGAGAGGTCCACTAGAGATCAGAAATTGTTGAAGAAACAACAAGATGTTTCTTTTGTCCGTTTCAGGCGATCGGAAAATAAAGAAATGGTTGATATATTCAAGATAATTACGTATTTACAAAAAACCGTCTCAATTCATCCTATTTCATCAGATCAGGGATGCGATATGGTTCCGAAGGATGAACCGGATATGGACAGTTCCAAGAAGATTTCATTCTTGAACCAAAATCCATTTTTTGATTTATTTCATCTATTCCATGACCGGAACAGGGGAGGATACACGTTTCACCACGCAGAAGAGAGATTTCAAGAAATGGCGGATCTATTAACTCTATCAATAACCGAGCCGGATCTGGTGTATCATAAGGGATTTGCCTTTTCTATTGATTCCTGCGGATTGGATCAAAAAAAATTCTTGAATGAGGTATTCAACTCCAGGGATGAATCGAAAAAGAAATCTTTATTGGTTCTACCTCCTATTTTTTTTGAAGAGAATGAATCTTTTTATCGACAGATAAGAAAAAATTGGGTCCGGTGCGGGAATGCTTTGGAAGATCCAAAACCAAAAAGAGTGGTATTTGCTATCAACAACATAATGAAGGCAGTCAATCAATATAGATTGATCCAAAATCTGATTCAAATCCAATATAGCATCCATGGGTACATAAGAAATGGTTCGAATCGATTTTTTTTTATGAATAGATCCGATCGCAACTTCGAATATGGAATTCAAAGGGATCAAATAGGAAATGATACTCTGAATCATAGAACTATAATGAAATATACGATCAACCAACATTTATCAAATTTGAAAAAGAGTGAGAAGAAATGGTTCGATCCTCTTCTTTCTCGAACCGAGAGATCCATGAATCGGGATCCTGATGCATATAGATACAAATGGTCCAATGGGAGCAAGAATTTCCAGGAACATTTGGAACATTTCGTTTCTGAGCAGAAGAGCCGTTTTCAAGTTTTTCAAGTAGTGTTCGATCGATTACGTATTAATATTATTAATATATTAATTAATATTAATCAATATATTAATAATATTAATATTAATCAATATTCGATTGATTGGTCCAGGGTTTTCGACAAACAAGATCCTTCTAAGCCACTTCGTTTATTTTGGTCCACCTTTTTGCGTCTCTTTTTGCCCAAGTTCCGTCTCTTTTTGCCCAAGTTCCTTCTCTTTTTGTCTAAGTCACTTTCTTTTTTCTTTGTGAGTTTCGGGAATACCCCCATTCGTGGGTCCGAGATCCACATCTCTCAATTCAAAGGTCCGAATGATCAACTCTGCGATCAGTTGTTAGAATCAATAGGTGTTCAAATCGTTCATTTGAATAAATTGAAACCCTTCTTATTGGATGATCATAATACTTCCCAAAAATCGAAATTGTTGATCGATGGAGGAACAATATCACCATTTTTGTTCAATAAGATACCAAAGTGGACGATTGACTCATTCCATACTCCTACTAGAAAAAATCGCAGGAAATCCTTTGATAACACTGATTCCTATTTCTCAATGCTATCCCACGATCGAGACAATTGGATGAATCCCGTGAAACCATTTCATAGAAGTTCATTGATATCTTCTTTTTTAAAAGCAAATCGACTTCGATTCTTGAATAATCCACATCACTTCTGGTTCTATTGTAACAAAAGATTCCCTTTTTATGTAGAAAAGGCCCGTATCAATAATTATGATCTTACGTATGGACAATTCCTTAATATCTTGTTCACTGGCAACAAAAAATTTTCTTTGTGCGTCGGTAAAAAAAAACATGTTTTTTCGGAGAGAGATGCTATTTCAACGATCGAGTCACGGGTATCTAACATATTCATACCTAACGATTTTCCAATTCTATCCGCTCGATTCGTTCGTAGAGCTCTTTACGCAATCGCAGACATTTCTGGAACACCTCTAACAGAGGGACAAATAGTCAATTTAGAAAGAACTTATTGTCAACCTCTTTCAGATATGAATCCGTCTGATTCAGAAGGGAAGAACTTGCATCAGTATCTCAATCTCAATTTCAATTCAAACATGGGTTTGATTCACATTCCATGTTCTGATAAATATTTACGAGCCAAAAAGAGGAAAAAACAGAGTCTTTGTCTAAAGAAATGCGTTGAGAAACGGCAGATGGATAGAATCTTTCTACGAGCAAATCTCTCAAAAAAATGGAAGCTGTTCCAAACATATCTGCCATGGTTCTTTACTTCGACAGGGTACAAATATCTAACTTCGATAGGGTACCAATATCTACATCTAAATTTCATCCTTTTAGATACTTTTTTAGACCTATTGCCGATACCGATACGAAGTAGCAGTCAAAAAGTTGTATCCATTTTTCACGATATTATGGATATATCACGGCGAATTCCTCGGAAAATATGGTGGGCGATTCTTCCACAACGGAATCGGATAAGTCAGATTTCGAGGAAGTGTTTACATAGTCTTCTTCTGTCCGAAGAAATGATTCATCGAAATAATGAGTCACCCCTTTCATTCTGGGTACATCTGGGATCACCAAATGCTCGGGAGTTCTTCTATTCAATCCTTTTCCTTCTTCTTGTTGCTGGATATCTCGTTCGTACACATCTTCTCTTTGTTTCCCGAGCCTCTAGTGAGTTACAGACAGAGTTCGAAAAGATCAAATCTTTGATGATTCCATCATACATGATTGAGTTACGAAAACTTCTGGATGGGTATCCTCCATCTGAACTGAATTCTTTCTGGTTAAAGAATATCTTTCTAGTTGCTCTGAAACAATTAGGATATTTTCTAGAAGAAATACGGGGTTCTGCTTTTGGCAGCAAGAAGAAATATTTGAATATCAATCTCATCGATATCATCGATTTCCTAAGTCTTATACCAAATCCCATCAATCGAATAACTTTTTCGAGAAATACGAGACATCTAAGTCGTACAAGTAAAGAGATCTATTCATTGATAAGAAAAAGAAAAAACGTGAACGGTGCTTGGATTGATGATAAAATCGAATCCTGGTTCGCGAACAGTGATTCGATTGATGATGAAGAAAGAGAATTCTTGGTTCAGTTCTCCACCTTAACGAAGGAAGAAAGGATTGATAAAATTCTATTGAGTCTGACTCATAGTGATCATTTCTCAAAGAATGACTCTGGTTATCAAATGATTGAACAACCGGGATCCGTTTACTTACGATACTTAGTTGACATTCATAAAAAGCGTCTAATGAATTATGAGTTCAATAGATCCTGTTTAGCAGAAAGGCGGATATTCCTTGCTCATTATCAGACAATCACTTATTCACATTCACAAACCTCGTGTGGGGCTAATAGTTTTAATTTCCCATCTCATGGAAAACCCTTTTCGCTCCGATTAGCCCTATCCCCCTCTAGGGGTATTTTAGTGATAGGTTCTATAGGAACTGGACGATCCTATTTGGTCAAATACCTAGCGACAAACTCCTACGTTCCTTTCATTACGGTATTTACGAACAAGTTCCTGGATGACAAGCCTCAAGGTTATTTTTATGAAGAGAGCGATTTTGAAGATGATGATGACGATTTTTATGATAGTAACGACGATGACCTTGACCTTGATATTGATATTGATATTGAAAAGGAGCTGCTAACTTTGACGAGTGAGATAACTATAGATAGGGAAATGACGCCGAAAATAGACCTATTTGATATCACCCTTCAACTCGAATTAGCAAAATCAATGTCTCCTTGCATAATATGGATTCCAAACATTCATGATCTGTCTGTGAATGAGTCAAATTACTTATCCCTCGGTCTATTAGTGAACCATCTCTCCGGGGATTGTGAGGATTGTGAAAGCTCCTCCACTAGAAATATTCTAGTTATTGCTTCGACTCATATTCCCAAAAAAGTGGATCCCGCTCTAATAGCTCCGAATAAATTAAATACATGCATTAAGGTACGAAGGCTTCTTATTCCACAACAACGAAAGCACTTTTTCACTCTTTCATATACTAAGGGATTTCACTTGGAAAAGAAAATGTTCCATACTAATGGATTCGGGTCCATAACCATGGTTTCCAGTGCACGAGATCTTGTAGCACTTACCAACGAGGCCCTATCAATTAGTATTACACAGAAGAAATCCATTATAGACAGTAATACAATTCGATCCGCTCTTCATAGACAAACTTGGGATTTGCGATCCAAGGTAAGATCGGTTCAGGATCATGGGATCCTTTTCTATCAGATAGGAAGGGCTGTTGCACAAAATGTACTTCTAAGTAATGGCCCCATAGATCCAATATCTATCTATATGAAGAAGAAATCATGTATGGAAGGGGATTCTTATTTGTCCAAATGGTACTTCGAGCTTGGAACGAGCATGAAGAAATTAACGATACTTCTTTATCTTTTGAGTTGTTCTGCCGGATCGGTCGCTCAAGATCTTTGGTCTCCACCCGGACCCGATGAAAAAAATTGGGTCACTTCTTATGGATTCCTTGAGAATGATTCTGATCTAGTTCATGGCCTATTAGAAGT